TTGAGTGGATTGATGATCAAATAGAATCCTGGGTCGCGAACAGTGATTTGATTGAGGATGAAGAAAGAGAATTCTTGGTTCAGTTGTCCACCTTAACGATAGAAAAAAGGATGGATCAAATGCTATTGATTCTGACTCATAGTGATGGTTTATCAAAGAATGACTCTAGTTATCAAATGGTTGAACAACAGGGATCAATTTACTTACGATACGTAGTTGACATTCATCAAAAGGATCTAATGAATTATGAGTTCAATAGATCCTGTTTAGCAGAAAGACGGATATTCCTTGCTCATTTTCAGACAATCACTTATTCACAAACCTCGTGTGGGGCTACTCGTTTTCATTTCCCATCTCATGGAAAACCCTTTTCGCTCCGCTTAGCCCTATCCCCCTCTAGGGGTATTTTAGTGATAGGTTCGATAGGAACTGGACGATCCTATTTGGTCAAATCCCTCGCGACAAACTCCTGTGTTCCTTTCATTACGGTAGTTCCGAACAAGTTCCTGGATGACAGTCCTTATCATTATCAGATGGATCCTTATGATAGTGATAAGAACGATCTTTATAATGAGTATATCGATGAGGCTAGTGATATTGATGATAGTTACGCTATTGATATTGATGAGAGTGACGCTATTGATATGGATGGTGATGAGAGTGACGATAGCGATGATGACCTTGATAGAGATGATATAGAGCTGCTCAATGAGCTACCTATGGATCCTGTGGATAGGGATAGACTCCTCCTAAAGCCATTTAGTATCCGCCTTACATTCGAAATAGCAAAAGCAATGTCCCCTTGCATACTTTGGATTCCAAACATTCATGATCTGTCTGTGCGTGCGTCGAATGCCTTATCCCTCGGTCTATTAGTGAACTCTCTCTCCAGGGATTGTGAAAGATGCTCCACTAGCAATATCCTTGTTATTGCTTCGACTCATATTCCCCAAAAAGTGGATCCCGCTCTAATAGCTCCGAATAAATTAAATACATGCCTTAAGATACGAAGGCTTCTTATTCCACAACAACGAAAGCACTTTTTCACTCTTTCATATACTAGTACTAGGGGATTTCACTTGGAAAAGAAACTGTCCCATCCTAATGGATTCGGGTCCATAACCATGGGTTCCAGTGTACGAGATCTTGTAGCACTTACCAATGAGGCCCTATCCATTAGTATTGCACAGAAGAAATCCATTATAGACACTCATACAATTCGATCCGCTCTTCATAGACAAACTTGGAATTTTCGAGCCAAGGTAAGACCGGTTCAGGATCATGGGATCCTTTTCTATCAGATCGGACGGGCTATTGCACAAAATGTACTTCTAAGTAATGGCCCCATAGATCCTATATCTATCTATCTGAAGAAGAGATTCCCTAAGGAAGGGGGTTCTTATTTGTACAACTGGTACTTCGAGCTTGCAACGAGCATGAAGAGATTAACGATACTTCTTTATCTTTTGAGTTGTTCTGCCGGATCGGTCGCTCATGATCTTTGGTCTCTACCCGGACCCGATGAAAAAAATGGGATCACTTCTGATTTGGTTGAGACTGATTCTGCTCTAGTTCGTGGCCTATTAGAAGTATTCGAAGGAGAAGGCACTCTGGTGGGATCCTCTCGGACAGAAAAAGATGGCAGTCAGTTTGCTAATGATCGAGTGACATTGCTTCTTCGGTCCGAACGAAGGAATCCCTTAGATCTGATGCAAAATGGATTTTGTTCTAGCGTTGATCAGAAATTTCTCTATGAAAAAGACGAATCGGAGTTTGAATTGGAAGAAGGGGTTGCATTTGGAGAAGGAGACCTCGACCTGCAACAGATAGAGGAGGATTTCGTCAATGACATAGTTTGGGCTCCTAGAATATGGTACCCCGATCTATTTGGTTGGATCGAAAGTCCCAATGAATTGGGATTTCCCTATTGGGCCAGGTCATTTTTGGGCACGCGGATCATTTCTGATCAAGAGAATGATTCGGAAGAGAATGATTCGGAGTTCTTGCAGAGTGGAACCATGCAGTACCAGACACGAGATCAATTTTACAAAGAACAAGTCTTTTTTCAATTTCAAATAAGCCAATTTCTTTGGGACCCTGCGAATCCATTCTTTTTCGATGCGCCTGTGTTTTCACGTCGAGAATTCTTTGCAGATCAAGAGATGTCAAAGGGGCTTCTTACTTCCCTAACAAGATCGCTGTCTAAAAGCTGGTTCATCAAGAATACGCAAGAAAATAACTTCGAATTGTTGATTCATCGCCAGAGATGTCAGAGAACCAATAGTTCATTATCTAATGGGTCTTTCCGTTCTAATACTCCATCCGAGAGTTATCAGTATTTATCAAATCTGTTCCTATCTAACGGAACGCTAGTGGATCAAATGACAAAGACATTGTTGAGAAAGAGATGGCTTTTCCCGGATGAGATGAACCATTTGATTCATTTAACAGGAGAAAGATTTCCCATTCCTTAGCCGGAAAGATATGTGGCCATGAAAGG